GTTAATGTAGCTTAATTTTAAAGCAAGACACTGAAAATGTCTAGACGGGTACTCATAACCCCATAAACACATAGGTTTGGTCCTAGCCTTTCTATTAGCCCTCAGTGATATTACACATGCAAGCATCCACGGCCCTGTGAGAATGCCCTCCACCAAAATGTGAGGAGCAAGTATCAAGCACGCAAACATGCAGCTCAAGACACTTTGCTTAGCCACACCCCCACGGGAGACAGCAGTGACAAACTTTTAGCAATGAACGAAAGTTTAACTAAGTTACACTGACAATCAGAGTTGGTCAATTTCGTGCCAGCCACCGCGGCCATACGATTGACTCAAGTTAATAGAGCCCGGCGTAAAGAGTGTTTAAGACTTAACCCACCCAATAAAGCTAACCTGTAACTAAGTCGTAGAAAACTCCGGTTATAGTGAAATACTCTACGAAAGTGGCTTTAGCATTCTGAACACACTATAGCTAAGACACAAACTGGGATTAGATACCCCACTATGCTTAGCCCTAAACCTCAATAATTTAATTAACAAATTTATTCGCCAGAACACTACAAGCAACAGCTTGAAATTCAAAGGACCTGGCGGTGCTTTACATCCGTCTAGAGGAGCCTGTTCTATAATCGATACACCCCGATAAACCTCACCACATCTAGCCATTCAGCCTGTATACCGCCATCTTCAGCAAACTCCTTAATGAATGCAAAGTAAGCAGAAGTATCACCATAAAAACGTTAGGTCAAGGTGCAGCCAATGACGTGGGAAGAAATGGGCTACATTTTCTACATCAGAAAACTAAACGATAACCCCTATGAAATTTAGGGACCTAAGGTGGATTTAGCAGTAAACCAAGAATAGAGAGCTTGATTGAAACAAGGCCATTAAGCACGCACACACCGCCCGTCACCCTCCTCAAACATCACACAAAAGTACATTAACAACAAGCCACTTCACACTGATCTAGAGGGGATAAGTCGTAACATGGTAAGCGTACTGGAAAGTGCGCTTGGACGAATCAAAACGTAGCTTAAATTAAAGCATCCGGCTTACACCCGGAAGATCTCACAACAAATGATCGTTTTGAGCTAACCCTAGCCCAAACACCACTAAAATATACTACTTAACCTCATTAATCAAATCATTTACCTACTACAAAAGTATAGGAGATAGAAATTATATTTTAGGCGCAATAGACACAGTACCGCAAGGGAAAGAACAAGACCAATAAAGCATAAAAAAGCAAAGATATATCCTTGTACCTTCTGCATAATGAGCCAACTAGAAATAGCTCTATAAAGAGAACTTAAACAATGCCCCCCGAAACCAAGCGAGCTACCCAAAGATAGCTAAAAGAGCGCACCCGTCTATGTGGCAAAATAGTGGGAAGATCTCTGGGTAGTGGCGACAAACCTACCGAGCCTGGTGATAGCTGGTTGTCCAAGACAGAATCTTAGTTCAACTTTAAGTTTACCTACAGAATCACATAATCCCCCTGTAAATTTAACTGTTAGTCTAAAGAGGGACAGCTCTTAAGACCCTAGGAAACAACCTTTTGTAGAGAGTAAACAATTTAACCACCATAGTTGGCCTAAAAGCAGCCACCAATTAAGAAAGCGTTAAAGCTCAATATTTATTTACTCTTAATCCTAATAATCTCATTGAACTCCTAATACAAATTGGACTAATCTATTATCAAATAGAAGCAATAATGTTGATATAAGTAACATGAAATTATTCTCCTTGCATAAGCTTATCTCAGACCGAAACAACTACTGTTAGTTAACAGCCCAATTACCATACACTACAAATTAATTTACCAATTAACCGAACTGTTAACCCAACACAGGCATGCACTAAGGAAAGATTAAAAAAAGTAAAAGGAACTCGGCAAACTCTACCCCCGCCTGTTTACCAAAAACATCACCTCTAGCATCCCTAGTATTAGAGGCACTGCCTGCCCAGTGACACATGTTCAACGGCCGCGGTACCCTGACCGTGCAAAGGTAGCATAATCACTTGTTCTCTAAATAAGGACTTGTATGAATGGCCACACGAGGGTTTAACTGTCTCTTACTTTTAATCAGTGAAATTGACCTATCCGTGAAGAGGCGGATATGCCTAAATAAGACGAGAAGACCCTATGGAGCTTCAATTTAATGGTACAAGCCTCAGCCCTTCAAACCAACAGGCAATAACCTGTAATAAATGTACCATAAATTTTGGTTGGGGTGACCTCGGAGTACAACATAACCCCCGAAAAACACATACTAAGACCTCACCAGTCTAAGTAAAAATAAATCTATTGACCCAATAACTTGATCAACGGACTAAGTTACCCTAGGGATAACAGCGCAATCCTATTCTAGAGTCCATATCGACAATAGGGTTTACGACCTCGATGTTGGATCAAGACATCCTAATGGTGCAGACGCTATTAAGGGTTCGTTTGTTCAACGATTAAAGTCTTACGTGATCTGAGTTCAGACCGGAGTAATCCAGGTCGGTTTCTATCTATTAAACATTCCTCCCAGTACGAAAGGACAAGAGAAATAGGGCCTACTTCATAAAGCGCCCTCAAAAATTAGATGACCCATATCTCAATCTCACAAATTACAACATAGCCCAAGAACAGGGCTTAGTTAAGATGGCAGAGCCCGGTAATTGCATAAAACTTAAAACTTTACACCCAGAGGTTCAACTCCTCTTCTTAACAACGTGTTTATAGTTAACTTAATTCTACTAATCGTACCTGCCCTAATCGCTATAGCATTCCTGACACTTATAGAACGAAAAGTCTTAGGCTACATACAACTCCGGAAGGGACCAAACATTGTAGGGCCGTACGGAACACTCCAACCAATCGCCGACGCCATAAAACTTTTCACAAAAGAACCCTTACTACCTACCACTTCTACTACAACTCTATACCTAACCGCCCCAACTTTAGCCCTCTCCATCGCCCTCCTTCTATGAACTCCACTCCCTATACCATACCCCCTAATCAACCTAAACCTAGGCCTTCTCTTTATCCTAGCAACTTCAAGCCTAGCTGTTTATTCAATCCTATGATCCGGCTGAGCATCCAACTCAAACTACGCACTAATTGGCGCATTACGAGCCGTAGCACAAACAATCTCATACGAAGTCACCCTCGCCATCATCCTCCTATCCACCCTATTAATAAGCGGCTCATTCAATCTACAATCACTAATTACAACACAAGAACACTACTGACTTCTACTCCCATCATGACCCCTAGCCATGATATGATTTATTTCCACATTAGCAGAAACCAACCGAGCCCCCTTTGATCTTACTGAGGGCGAATCAGAACTAGTTTCAGGCTTTAACATTGAGTACGCCGCAGGCTCATTTGCCCTATTCTTTATAGCAGAGTACATAAATATTATTATAATGAATGCCCTAACCACCACCATCTTTCTAGCAACATCATTCAACACAACCATACCAGAAATATATACAATCAACTTTATAACCAAAACCCTCCTACTAACCACCCTATTCCTATGAATTCGAACAGCATACCCTCGATTCCGCTATGACCAACTAATATATCTCCTGTGAAAAAATTTCTTACCTCTCACACTAGCACTATGTATATGATACATTTCAGTACCCATCTTAATATCCGGCATCCCCCCACAAACATAAGAAATATGTCTGACAAAAGAGTTACTTTGATAGAGTAAATTATAGAGGTTCGAACCCTCTTATTTCTAGGATTTTAGGAATTGAACCCATACCTGAGAACTCAAAACTCTCCGTGCTACCTATTACACCACATCCTAAACAGTAAGGTCAGCTAAATAAGCTATCGGGCCCATACCCCGAAAATGTTGGTTAAATCCTTCCCGTACTAATATTAACCCCCTAGCCCACCTTATCATCTCCCTAACCATCCTAACAGGAACTACAATCACTATCCTAAGCTCGCACTGATTTCTAGCCTGAATAGGCCTAGAACTAAACATACTGGCCATCGTACCAATTTTAGCCAAAAACACAAACCCCCGGTCAACAGAAGCTTCCACCAAATATTTTCTAATCCAAGCAACAGCATCAATAATTCTTCTAATAGCCATCTTCCTTAACAACCTAACCTCCGGACAATGGACAATCAACCCTCCCCATAACCAAACTCTATCTACAATAATACTAATCGCTCTAGTAATAAAAATAGGAATAGCCCCCCTCCACTTCTGACTCCCAGAAGTAACCCAAGGAACCCCCCTAATCCCAGCCATAATCGTCCTTACATGACAAAAACTTGCCCCCTTGTCAATTATATTTCAAATCTTCCCATCAACAAACACGAGTATTATCCTAATGATCTCCATCCTATCAATTATAGCCGGCAGTTGAGGGGGGCTTAACCAAACGCAACTACGAAAAATCCTAGCCTACTCCTCAATCACCCACATAGGGTGAATAATAGCCGTACTATACTATGACCCAAACATCACCATTCTAACACTTATTATTTATATCTTCCTAACAATCTCCACATTCATAATTTTTTACCTAAACTCAAATATAACAACCCTATCACTATCACATACCTGAAATAAATTAACATGAATAATACCCATAATCCCACTAATAATAATATCATTAGGAGGCCTACCCCCACTAACAGGATTCTCCCCTAAATGAGCCATTATACAAGAACTTACAAAAAACAACAACCTAATCATCCCGCTCACAATAGCCATGCTAACACTAATAAACCTCTACTTCTACATGCGCCTTACATATTCCATCTCAATAACAATATTCCCCACATCAAACAACACAAAAATTAACTGACAACTAAAGCACACAAAACCAATACCACTCCTACCCCCACTCATAACCCTTTCCACATTAATACTACCGCTAACCCCACTAATACTCACAAACTAGAAATTTAGGTTAATAAGACCAAGAGCCTTCAAAGCCCTTAGTAAGTAAACACTACTTAATTTCTGCACCACTATAAGGACTGCAAAACTTTATTCTGCATCAACTGAACGCAAATCAATTACTTTAATTAAGCTAAGCCCTTCCTAGATTGATGGGACTCTAACCCACGAAAATTTAGTTAACAGCTAAATAACCTAATCAACTGGCTTCAATCTACTTCTCCCGCCGTCAGGGAAAAAAGGCGGGAGAAGCCCCGGCAGGGTTGAAGCTGCTTCTTTGAATTTGCAATTCAATATGATATATCACCTCGGAGCTGGTAAAAAGAGGGGTCACTCCTCTGTCTTTAGATTTACAGTCTAATGCTTACTCAGCCATTTTACCCCTAACTATGTTCATAAATCGATGATTATTTTCAACCAACCACAAAGACATCGGAACTCTATACTTATTATTTGGTGCATGAGCAGGAGCAGTAGGAACAGCCCTAAGCCTCCTAATCCGAGCAGAGCTAGGCCAACCAGGAAGCCTGATAGAAGATGATCATGTTTACAATGTTATCGTCACATCTCACGCATTTATTATAATTTTCTTTATGGTAATACCAATTATAATTGGGGGCTTCGGAAACTGACTTGTCCCCTTAATAATTGGCGCCCCAGACATAGCATTTCCCCGAATAAATAACATGAGCTTTTGACTCCTACCCCCCTCACTACTTCTCCTACTAGCATCATCTACCCTTGAGGCCGGTGCCGGAACTGGTTGAACAGTCTACCCGCCCTTAGCAGGTAATATATCACACCCAGGAGCTTCTGTAGACCTAACCATCTTTTCATTGCATTTAGCAGGTGTATCTTCCATTTTAGGGGCTATCAACTTTATTACAACAATCATTAACATAAAACCCCCAGCCATGACCCAATACCAAACCCCCCTATTCGTATGATCTGTACTAATTACAGCAGTCCTCCTTCTACTTTCACTCCCAGTTCTAGCTGCCGGAATTACTATACTACTAACTGACCGCAACCTCAACACTACCTTCTTTGACCCTGCTGGTGGCGGAGACCCAGTTCTATATCAACACCTATTCTGATTTTTCGGCCACCCTGAAGTATATATTCTTATTCTACCAGGTTTCGGAATAATTTCGCACATTGTAACGTACTACTCCAATAAAAAAGAGCCATTTGGCTACATGGGCATGGTCTGAGCTATAATGTCTATTGGCTTCCTAGGCTTTATTGTATGGGCCCACCATATATTCACAGTAGGAATAGATGTAGACACTCGCGCATATTTCACATCAGCCACTATAATCATCGCAATCCCTACCGGAGTGAAAGTATTTAGCTGGTTAGCTACGCTACACGGCGGTAATATTAAATGATCCCCCGCAATATTATGGGCCTTAGGCTTTATCTTTCTTTTCACAGTGGGCGGGTTGACAGGAATCGTATTAGCCAACTCATCATTAGACATTGTATTACACGACACATACTATGTAGTAGCACACTTCCATTATGTATTATCCATGGGAGCAGTATTTGCTATTATAGGGGGCTTTATCCACTGGTTTCCACTATTTTCAGGCTATACACTTGACCAAACCTACGCTAAAGTTCATTTTACTATTATATTTGTAGGCGTAAATTTAACCTTCTTTCCACAGCACTTCCTTGGTCTATCCGGAATGCCCCGACGATACTCAGATTACCCAGATGCATACACAACATGAAATATCGTATCATCCGTAGGGTCCTTCATCTCATTAACAGCAGTCATTCTTATAATTTTCATGATTTGAGAAGCATTCTCCTCAAAACGAAAAGTCTCTACCATCGAACAGCTATCCACCAATCTAGAGTGACTATACGGCTGCCCTCCACCCTACCACACATTTGAAGAAGCCACCTATGTAAAAACCTTAGCCGAAAAAGGAAGGATTTGAACCCCCAAAAATTGGTTTCAAGCCAATCCCATAGACCCTATGACTTTTTCAATAAGGTATTAGTAAAGTAATTACGTAACTTTGTCAAAGTTAAGTCATAGACTAAACATCTATATATCTTAATGGCAGCACCAGCCCAATTAGGCCTACAAAACGCCGCATCCCCAATCATAGAAGAACTTATTGCCTTCCATGACCATGCTCTAATAATCATCTTCTTAATTAGCTCACTAGTTCTATACATCATCTCTCTAATACTTACTACAAAACTGACACACACCAGTACCATGAACGCTCAAGAAATCGAAATGATCTGAACTATCCTACCTGCAATAATCCTCATCATAATTGCCCTTCCATCCCTACGCATTTTATATATAACAGACGAGTTTAATAAACCATATCTAACCCTTAAAGCAATCGGCCACCAATGATACTGAAGCTACGAATACTCCGACTATGAAGACTTAGCATTCGACTCCTACATTATACCAACATATTTCCTTGAACCCGGGGAATTCCGACTCCTTGAAGTAGACAACCGAACAACCTTGCCTATGGAAGCAGATATCCGTGTATTAATCTCATCACAAGACGTTTTACACTCATGAGCTGTACCTTCACTAGGTGTAAAAACCGATGCAATCCCCGGACGCTTAAATCAAGCCATAGTAGCTTCCATACGACCAGGCCTATACTACGGACAATGCTCAGAAATTTGCGGGTCTAACCACAGCTTTATGCCCATTGTACTAGAATTTATCTATTTCCAAGATTTCGAAGTATGAGCCTCATACTTATACATTGTATCACTGTAAAGCTAATCAGCATTAACCTTTTAAGTTAAAGATTGAGAGAATCCCCCTCTCTGCAGTGAGTGCCACAACTAAACATCTCACCATGACCAATGGTGATTCTATCAATAATTGTGACCTTATTCTTCATCACCCAATTAAAGCTATTAAATTTTACCTTCTACACTACCCCAACACCAAAATTAACTAAAACACAAAAACATAAATCAACTTGAGAACTAAAATGAACCAAAATCTATTCGCTTCCTTCAATATCCCAGCAATCCTAGGAATCCCCCTAGTAATTCTGATCATCATACTTCCCGCCACATTTATTACACCCACTAACAACCTAATTAACAACCGATTCTCCTCTCTTCAACAATGATTAATTCAACTCATACTAAAACAAATGATAATTACCCATTCTACTAAAGGACGAACTTGATCCCTCATGCTTATAGCCCTAATTACATTTATCGCTTTAAATAATATCCTCGGACTCACACCCTATGCATTCACACCAACCACCCAACTATCAATAAACCTAGGCATAGCAATTCCCCTATGAGCAGCAACTGTACTCATAGGGCTGCGATTTAAAACAAAACTAGCTCTAGCCCACTTCCTACCACAAGGAACACCCGTGCCACTCATCCCTATACTAATTATTATCGAAACAATTAGCCTCTTCATCCAACCAGTAGCTTTAGCTGTACGACTTACAGCCAATATTACAGCAGGCCATCTGCTAATGCATCTACTAGGTGACACTACACTAACCCTCATATCCATCTACCTATCTTCCTCCACAATTACCATTATCATTATTATTCTGCTCATCACCCTAGAACTAGGTGTTGCACTCATCCAAGCATACGTATTCACACTCTTAGTAAGCCTATATCTACATGACAACTCATAATGACACACCAAACACATGCCTACCACATAGTTAACCCAAGCCCTTGACCACTTACAGGAGCTCTATCAGCATTCTTACTTACATCTGGCATAATTATGTGATTCCATTTCTATTATACTACCCTCCTTACTGCAGGGCTATTAGCTAGCACAATAACAATATTTCAATGATGACGAGACATTGTACGAGAGGGCACATATCAAGGCCACCATACCTCTCCTGTGCAAAAAGGTCTTCGATACGGTATAATCCTTTTTATTATCTCAGAAGTATTTTTCTTCGCTGGCTTCTTCTGAGCATTCTATCACTCCAGCTTAGCCCCAACCCCACAAACAGGAGGACACTGACCCCCTACAGGAATTTTTCCTCTTAACCCCATAGAAGTACCTCTACTAAACACAGCTGTATTACTAGCATCAGGAGTCACAATCACTTGAGCACACCATAGCCTAATAGAGGCCAATCGGAAAGAATCAGCCCAAGCTCTGTCCATGACCATCGCACTAGGAATCTATTTTACCTACCTGCAAATATCAGAATATTCTGAAACCTCATTCACCATCTCAGACGGAATTTATGGGTCCACTTTCTTTATAGCTACAGGCTTCCATGGCCTACACGTTATCATCGGAACTACATTCCTTACCACCTGCTACTTCCGCCAACAACTGTACCACTTCACGTCTAGCCACCACTTCGGATTTGAAGCTGCTGCATGATACTGACACTTCGTAGATGTAGTCTGACTATTCCTATACATCTCTATCTACTGATGAGGATCTTACTCTCTTAGTATAAACAGTACTATTGACTTCCAATCAATAAGCCTCGTATAACTCGAGAGAGAGTAATAAATCTGGCACTAGCCCTAACAACCTCCATCCTCCTAGCCCTACTCCTAATTACCATCACATTCTGACTCCCTCAACTAAACACATACACAGAAAAACATAACCCTTACGAATGTGGATTTGACCCCACAACTTCCGCCCACCTACCATTCTCCATAAAATTCTTCTTGATTGCTATTACATTCCTCTTATTTGACCTAGAGATCGCCTTACTACTACCTCTGCCATGAGCAACCCAAACAAACAACCTAATATTAACTATCAACATGATTTTTACCCTACTTATTATTCTAGCACTAGGGTTAGCCTATGAGTGGTCTCAAAAGGGGTTGGATTGAACTGAATTGGTATATAGTTTATTTAAAACAAATGATTTCGACTCATTAGATTATGAAAATTCATATTTACCAACACATGCCTTTCATCTATACCAACGTCACACTAGCATATTTTATATCTCTGCTGGGATTATTAATCTACCGATCCCATCTAATATCATCTCTACTATGTTTGGAAGGCATAATACTATCACTATTTATTATAACCACACTCACAACTCTAAACATACATACAATATTAATGTACATAGTACCCATTACTCTTCTAGTATTTGCCGCATGCGAAGCTGCAGTGGGCCTAGCCCTGCTAATCTTAATCTCCAACCTATACGGCTTAGACTATGTACAAAACCTAAATCTACTACAATGCTAAAAATTATTTTACCAACAATTATAATATTGCCAACTATATGGCTCTCAAAAACCCATATAATATGAATTAATACAATAACATGCAGCCTATTAATCAGTATTTTTACCCTTATAATACTATACATACCTAACAACCCATGCAATCTGTCACTAAATTTCTTCTCCGACCCATTAACATCACCCCTACTGATACTAACAGCCTGACTATTACCACTAATAATCCTAGCAACACAACAACACTTATACAATAATTCCACCCCACGAAAAAAACTATACATCTCAATACTAGTCTTTCTACAAATCTCCCTAATCATAACTTTCTCAGCCACCGAACTAATCTTATTTTATATTTTATTCGAGACCACCCTAATCCCCACCCTAATTATTATTACCCGCTGAGGATACCAACCAGAACGTCTTAATGCCGGCTCGTACTTCCTATTCTATACACTAGCCGGATCCCTCCCCCTACTAATCACACTGCTACACTACTTTAGCAGTTTAGGGTCCCTAAATATCCTCACAATAACCATCAGCACCAAAGAAATAGTACTATCTTGAACCAACAACATTATATGATTAGGGTGTATAATAGCCTTTATAGTAAAAATACCTCTATACGGACTGCACCTATGACTCCCCAAAGCCCATGTTGAGGCCCCAATTGCTGGTTCAATAGTACTTGCAGCTATTCTACTAAAACTGGGCAGCTATGGTATAATACGAGTCACCCCTATACTAAATCCCTTAACAGAAAAAATAAGTTACCCATTTATCGTCTTATCCCTATGAGGCATGGTCATAACAAGCTCCATCTGCCTGCGACAAGCAGACCTAAAATCACTCATCGCCTACTCTTCCGTCAGCCACATAGCACTTGTTATCCTAGCCATTCTTATTCAAACTCCCTGAAGCCTCACTGGCGCTATAATTCTAATAATTGCCCACGGACTCACCTCATCTTTATTATTCTGCCTAGCAAACTCTAACTACGAACGAGTCCATAGCCGAACAATAATATTTACACGAGGCCTTCAAGCACTATTCCCACTACTAGCACTATGGTGATTACTGGCCAATCTCACCAATCTTGCCCTACCCCCAACTATTAACTTAATAGGAGAGCTGCTAACAATTCTAGCCTCCTTCTCCTGATCCAATTTCACCATCATATTCACAGGGTTCAACATATTAATCACAGCCCTATACTCACTCCACATGTTTACCTCAACACAACGAGGTCCACTAACATATAGCACCAGCAATGTAAAACCCCTATTCACACGAGAAAACACACTTATACTAATGCACATAGCACCAATCCTTCTACTTACCCTAAACCCTAAAACAATTATATGCCTTACACCCTGTAGCTATAGTTTAACAAAAACATTAGATTGTGAATCTAACAATAGAGGCTCATAACTTCTTAACTACCGAGAAAGAATGCAAGAACTGCTAATTCATGCCTCCAAGCTTAACAACCTGGCTTTCTCAACTTTTAAAGGATAGTAGTTATCCATTGGTCTTAGGAACCAAAAACATTGGTGCAACTCCAAATAAAAGTAAAAATACACTCTTCAATAATTCTAATAACGATAATTCCACTACTAGCACCTATTATTATCACCTTAATTAAACCAAACAATAACCTCCTATATCCCCACTACGTAAAATTAGCCATCATTTACGCTTTTACAGTCAGCATACTATCGATAACAATATTCATCTTTACAGGCCAAGAATCTATAATCTCAAACTGACACTGAATAACTATCCAAACTATCGAACTATCGCTAAACTTCAAGATAGACTTCTTCTCCATAATATTCACCCCTGTAGCATTATTTGTTACTTGGTCTATCGTAGAATTTTCAATGTGATACATAAACTCAGACCCAAATATCAACCAGTTCCTCAAATATCTACTTATTTTCCTCGTAACAATATTAATTCTAATTACAGCTAACAATTTATTCCAACTTTTTATCGGATGAGAAGGAATGGGCATTATATCATTTCTACTAATCAGCTGATGGCACGGCCGAACAGACGCAAACACAGCAGCCCTACAAGCGATCCTATACAACCGAATTGGGGATATCGGCTTTATTATAGCAATGACATGGTTTTTCCTATACTCCAACTCATGAGACTTCCAACAAATATTTATTCTTGATCGAACTCCAAATTCTTTCCCACTAATAAGCCTCCTACTAGCAGCTACAGGAAAATCCGCCCAATTTGGCCTACACCCATGACTTCCATCCGCCATAGAGGGGCCCACACCAGTTTCAGCATTACTACACTCCAGCACAATGGTTGTTGCAGGAGTATTCCTAATCATTCGCTTCCACCCCATAATAGAAAATAATCCCCTTATTCAAACACTAACCCTATCAATAGGCGCAATCACCACCCTATTTACAGCAATCTGTGCTCTAACACAAAACGACCTTAAAAAGATCGTGGCATTCTCAACCTCAAGCCAACTAGGCCTCATAATAGTAACAATCGGCATTAATCAACCACACCTGGCATTCCTACACATCTGTACCCATGCCTTCTTCAAAGCAATACTATTCCTATCCGCAGGATCTATCATTCACAGCCTAAACAACGAACAAGACATCCGCAAAATAGGAGGACTCTTTAAAACCCTGCCCTTCACATCCTCATCCCTTATTATTGGCAGCTTTGCACTCATAGGCATGCCCTTTCTCACAGGCTTCTATTCAAAAGACCTAATCATCGAAACCGCCAACACGTCGTATACAAACGCCTGAGCCCTAACGACTACCTTAGTAGCCACCTCCCTTACAGCTATATACAGCATCCGAATTATTTTCTTTGCCTTAACAGGATACCCTCGCTTTACAACTCTTATCTTAATTAATGAAAACAACCCAAAACTAATAAACCCTATTAATCGCCTAGCACTGGGTAGCATTTTCGCCGGGTTTCTTATTTCCAACTGTGTTCCTCCTACCTCACACCCCCAAGTCACTATACCATGACACCTGAAACTTACAGCTTTGGGCGTAACAATTCTAGGACTACTTGTAGCAACGGAACTTAGTTTAATAACCAACAGTATAAAATTAAGCACCCCATTAAAAACTTTCTACTTCTCTAACATACTAGGTTTTTACTCAGCCACTACACACCGACTCAACCCACATTCAAGCCTCACCATGAGCCAAAACCTTACCTCAGCCCTACTAGACCTATTCTGATTAGAAAAATCTATGCCAAAGATAACAACACAAACCCAAATTTCAGCATCCACCACCTCATCAACTCAAAAAGGCCTAATCAAACTATACTTCTTATCTTTCTTCATCCCACCAATACTAGCACTTCTACTAACAATTTAGCCCCCTCCCCGAGTAAGTTCAATTGCAATGTGCATTCCCATAAACAACGCCCAACAAGTCACTAAGACTACCCAAAACCCATAATTATATAAAGCAGCAGCACCTGTAGGATCCTCACGAATCAGCCCCGGCCCATCACCTTCATAAATCATTCAACTCGACACAGTGTTATAATTAACAACAATCTCCACCGTTTTTACAGGATCCCCTCCCAACAAGAATACCATAGTTATCTCTATCATTAAACCTAGCACAAAAATACCGAAAATATCTGCACTCGACACCCACGTTTCAGGATGCTCATCAATTGCTATGGCCGCAGTATAGCCAAAAACCACCATTATACCCCCCAAATAAATCAGGAAAACCATAAGACCTAAATAAGATCCACCAAAATACAGCGTAATAGCACAACCTACAGCACCACTAAAAATTAACACCAACCCCCCATAAATAGGAGAAGGTTTAGAACAAAACCCCACAAATCCTATTACTAAAATAATACTTAATGAAAATAAAGCATATGTCATTATTCCCACATGGGCTATAACCATGACTAATGATATGAAAAACCATCGTTGTACTTCAACTATAAGAATCCTAATGACCTCTCCCCGCAAAACCCACCCACTGGCAAAAATCATCAATGAATCATTCGTCGACCTCCCCACACCATCTAACATCTCCTCTTGGTGGAATTTTGGCTCACTTCTAGGCACCTGCCTAATTATTCAAATCACTACAGGCCTATTCCTAGCAATGCACTACACACCAGACACCGCTACCGCCTTCTCCTCAGTTGCCCACATCACCCGAGACGTCAACTACGGCTGAATAATCCGATACCTACATGCTAACGGCGCATCCATATTCTTTATTTGCCTGTTCCTCCACATCGGTCGAGGGTTATATTACGGATCGTTCCTCTTTCTGAAGACTTGAAACATCGGTACAATCTTACTACTTGCAACCATAGCTACGGCATTCATAGGCTACGTGCTACCATGAGGTCAAATGTCATTCTGAGGCGCCACAGTAATCACAAACCTTCTTTCAGCCATCCCCTACATTGGGTCCGACTTAGTCCAATGGATCTGAGGCGGGTTTTCAGTAGACAAAGCCACCCTCACACGATTCTTTACCTTCCACTTTATTTTACCTTTCATCATCGCAGCCCTAGCCACCATTCACCTCTTGTTTCTGCATGAGACAGGTTCAAGTAATCCGTCAGGAATTACCTCTGAACCGGACAAAGTCCCATTCCACCCCTACTATACAACTAAAGATATCCTCGGACTGACTTTCCTACTCCTAGCCCTAACAAGCTTAACCCTATTCACACCCGACCTATTAACTGACCCGGATAACTATACACTAGCAAACCCCCTAAACACCCCGCCCCACATTAAGCCAGAATGGTACTTCTTATTCGCATATGCAATCCTGCGATCCATCCCCAATAAGTTAGGAGGGGTCCTAGCTTTAGCAATATCCATCCTAGTGTTAATAATTATTCCCATAACACACATATCCAAACAACAAAGCATAGCATTCCGACCAATTACCCAAATCATGTTCTGAACCCTAGTAGCTGACCTATTAACTCTTACATGAATTGGAGGTCAACCAGTAGAACACCCATTTATTGCTATTGGCCAAACAGCTTCCATCATATACTTTCTCATCATCATCACCCTAATCCCCCTCTCCGCTCTTATCGAAAACAAGCTACTGAAGTGATAGACGTCCTTGTAGTATAAGCATTACTCTGGTCTTGTAAACCAGAAATGGAGAACACCTGCTCCCGAGGATACTCAAGGAGAGAATATCTAATTCCACCATCAACACCCAAAGCTGATATTCTAATATTAAACTACTCCTTGTACCTTCTCTTTTATTGATGGACTAGCAATGAAGTACTTTGCAAGTATGCATAACATTTCAAACTTCTATGTAATTTGTGCATTAATGCTTGGCCCCATGAATAATATATAGTATTAAACATGCTTTATTATACATAGTACATAAAACCCTAACGTACATGAAATTCTTGAAAAACATGCTTACAAGCAAGAACTAAGCATATAAAACGAACTAGAACCTATAAAACCTTTCTACCACATAACTGCTTGAAGAAAATGACTATCATTTACCAAGTAAGATGTTAGTTAAGACATTAGTACATAAAGATATTAATCGTACATAGTACATTGGAAAGAATTATCGTCCGGTACATGGATATCCAACAGGTATTCTTGGTCTCTTAATCTACCAACCTCCGTGAAACCAGCAACCCGCCCACATCTACTAGTATTCTCGCTCCGGGCCCATATAGACAGGGCTTGGTTATCCTGAAACTATATCTGGCATTTGGTTCCTACCTCAGGGCCATAACAAATAAGTCCGCACATACGTTCCCCTTAAATAAGACATCACGATGGTGTGGCGCTATCTCCCTCTCGTTCTCGCGTCACTGGATGCATGGGTGCCTCTGGTAGGAAAGGAATGTACTCATCAGCATCGTCGAAAGACTCCTGGAAAGAGGTTCCAATTATCATCCTGTAGCACCTGACTGTGATTTGCCAGACTTTATGCTATCATCGCGCCTGGTATTGAATGTCTTGGCCCCCAGCCCGCCCCCAAGGTGCTATTAAGTCCATGGTTTCAGGACATAATAAACGAATTTTTGGCACAAAACTAAAAATTTAAATTTTAACCACTCACTACCAAAATATTTGCCCCACTAAACCCAAAATTTAAACCCACATTCTCTGAGGCACGAATCACAAAGAGATAACCCACTATTGACCTCACTATTAAACAAAACCTCCCACCCCAACACACATTACTAAGTGACTGTATAAACCGTTACTCCTCGCATACCTCAAACAATGCCCTTCAGAGAATGTACTTATATTATCACAACAGGGGACCCCCCCCCCCATTCATCACTCAAATAACCC